TTAAAAGTTCATTTCCGCAAGCTGAACTTTCTCAAACTGTTTCTTCTTAAGCACTAAGAAGACCTGCGTCAACACAACAAAAGAGAAGAAGACAAGCAGGCCTTGGACACGTACAGGGTTTTGAAGGACAATTTCGGTGTCTTTTTGCCCAAAACCGCCTACATTAGGATTGTTGGTTAACGGTTGATCTGCCTGAACTGTTTGACCAACCTTCACAATAAGGTCTGGTCCTGCAGGTACTTTATCCACAATCTGTTCACCACTTCCTGTTTCGATAGTAACCTCAAATCCCCCTTTTTTCTCGATAGGTTGGATTTGAGAAATGGTCCCAGCTTTAGACGCATTAAAGACAGTGTTGTTGCTTTTCGAACCATCCGGGTAGACCTGACCCCGACCTCTGTTGGCACCTAAATAGATTGGATACTTCAAGAAAGACACGTTCTTGTCTTTAGAAGGATCTGGCGAAAGCAATGGGAACACCATCTCGCTGTATTTTTTGCCTGGTACAGGTCCAACTACAAGAATGTTTTTCTTATCAGAAGCATATGGCTGAAAATAGAGTTTTCCAGCTTTAGCTTTCATCTCCTCTGGTATTCTGTCGGCCGGTGCTGCTGAAAACCCCTCCGGAAGGATAAGGACTGCACCCACATTAAGGCCACCCTTCTTGCCGTTGCCAAGAACTTGTGTCACCTGCTGATCATATGGGATTTTTACCACCGCTTCGAAAACAGTATCTGGTAGCACTGATTGTGGTACCTCTATTTCAACTGATTTTTGAGCCAAATGGCAATTGGCACACACAATCCGCCCATTTGCTTCCCGTGGATTTGCGTAATTTTGTTGCGCAAAGACTGGATAGCTCTGTGCTGGCTGGTTAGCTGAAAGGCCAAGCATCGCCACCAAGCCTAAAGTTAGCAAGGTCGGTCGAATGCTCGAGTGTAATGAAAGCAACAGCCCTTTTAGGTAGGAAGAAGTTGGAGAGAGATTTGTTCTAAAAAGTTGCATATTTGTGAATGCTTGCAAAATAAAAGGAAAAATTTTCTTCTCAGTACCTACTATAGTAGCCTGAATTCTGTTGCAAGGGAAGTGCAGCCCATTCCGTGACCAGACCTCTAGTTGATCTCGTCCCGCGGGCTTAACAGCTGCATAGGCCCCACCCCCTCATTGGTCGGGAGCTCCTTAGCCCCCCTTAGTCTTCGAAGGCCACTGGCATTTAGCGTCTCGCTTAACGGCAGGCCTGTTTGAAAACCACTTCGATTTCTATTACTATTAGTAACAGAAATGAAAAAACAATTAGAACACAACCGTTACGGCTCAAGCTTGCACGGGGTTAAACCGTAACTATATGCAGTCAACGCTGGGCCTGTTTGGTTTAAGGGAAGGCATCGACAATTCCTCTCCAAGAATAGGAAGGCGAAGGGGAATCCCCAATTCCACTGCTAAGTAACACGGGTCAAAGAAACGAAACTAACTAACATTGGTTTCCAAATTACATTTCGCTACCTCTGTGACTTCAACTCACTCGCAGTGTGAACACTAGCGTTAACATTATCGAACAGTTTTGTCCCATCCCTATCTTGTATCCACATACGACCCACATTAAATAGGTTGGATAAACAGCTCACAGAAGGATGTAATCTTCGGGCATATGCAATGCGCAAAACAGTTGGGGGGGGGCTGGGCCGTGGGGGTTCGTTGGGATGGGGGCAGGCCATCGAGGGGGCAGGGTAGGGGGAGGGGCCTTGGGGGTAGGGACCCCCATGCAAAGCAACTCCCCCCTCGATGGCCTGCCCCCATCCCAACGAACCCCAACCCATGCAAAGCAACCCGTTCAGCGAGTTGGGGGGTTGCATTGCTTGCAATCAAGCAATGCACGCCCCCACAGCCGAACCCGTTCATCGAAACGCCGAAGGAGGGGCAGGGCCCGTGCATTGCTTGCATTGCAAGCAATGCAACCCCCTGTGAGGCCTGTGAGGCCAAGGGCTCTTTAATAATTTAAACAAATATGGCAGATATCAACGCTCCGGACCAGGCGAGACCTGTGTTCCCCTTTACAGCAATAGTAGGGCAAGAAGAGATGAAATTGGCACTAATCTTAAACGTAATTGATCCAAAGATTGGTGGAGTAATGATTATGGGCGACCGCGGAACGGGCAAATCCACAACAGTGAGGGCATTAGTGGACTTGCTGCCAGAGATAGAAGTAGTAGCCGACGACCCCTTTAATTCAGATCCAGCAGATCCAGAATTGATGAGCCAAGAGACACGGGAAAGGGCAGAGCGGGGTGATCAACTAACAACAACAACCCGAAAAATTGCGATGGTTGACCTTCCACTAGGAGCAACAGAAGACCGAGTTTGTGGAACTATCGACATTGAAAAAGCTTTAACAGAGGGGGTAAAGGCTTTTGAACCGGGGCTGTTAGCAAAGGCAAACCGAGGCATACTTTATGTGGATGAGGTAAACCTATTAGACGATCACCTAGTAGATGTATTATTAGATTCTGCAGCTTCGGGGTGGAACACGGTAGAGCGTGAGGGCATCTCAATAAGCCATCCAGCACGATTCATCTTGGTCGGATCCGGTAACCCTGAAGAGGGTGAGCTACGACCACAGCTGCTAGATCGTTTTGGTATGCATGCCCAAATTGGAACAGTTAAGGATGCTGAGCTCCGGGTAAAAATTGTCGAGCAGCGAGCAAGCTTCGACGAGTCTCCAGTCGGTTTCCGGAATCACTACCAGGGTTCTCAGCAAGAGTTAACAGATCGCATAGTGGCAGCACGGAAACTGTTAGAAAAGGTTTCGATTGATTACGATTTCCGCGTTAAGATTTCCCAAATCTGTTCCGAGCTCGATGTAGACGGATTGCGTGGTGACATTGTAACGAACCGTGCGAGCCAAGCTCTCGCGGCATTGGAAGGCCGGATGGAAGTAACCCCGCAAGACATTTTCCGCATTATCCCGCTTTGTCTACGGCATCGATTAAGAAAAGACCCACTCGAGTCAATCGATTCGGGTGACAAAGTGAGAGAGGCTTTTAAGAAGGTTTTCGCATATTAACACCTATATGCCCCCGATTTCCCCTCCACCCGGTATGAGCCTTGCATTGCTTGCAATGCACGGGCTCAACGGAAGACCTTTATTAGCTAGCAAACAATACGTTCGGCGAGACGTCAAACTCTTTCAACAGGGCTCCGAACCCTTGTGAGGCTTGGGGGGCCAAGACCCCACACCCCATCGGTTCAGCGAAACTCTGAAGGAGGGGCAGGGCCCCTCCTTCAGAGTTTCGCTGAACCGATGGCCAACGAACCCCAACTCACATCAAGCAATATCGTCATCCCAATGTTATACTATATATAACAGTGGGCGCATCGAGTCCTAGCTATTCTCTTGCCGCCTCATGCAAGTCCTTGAGCAAGGCCTAAATTAAAATAGACCCAACGTTAAAGAAATGTCAATCGGTAGTGTAGCTCCTATGCCTAACCAAATAGACGCCAAAGTTCCTACTAGGAAGACTGCAGTTGCAACTGGTCGACGGAACGGATTTTGGAACTTGTTGATGTTTTCGATAAATGGCACAGTAAGAAGCCCAGCTGGCACAGCTGCCATAAGTAATACACCTAGAAGCTTGTTAGGAACAGTGCGAAGAATCTGGAACACTGGGTAAAAGTACCATTCCGGCAAGATTTCTAATGGAGTTGCGAAGGGGTTAGCTGGTTCTCCAATCATAGCTGGATCAAGAACAGCTAAACCGATAACACCGGCAAATGTCCCTAAAATAACTACTGGAAAAATATAGAGAAGATCGTTCGGCCATGCCGGTTCGCCGTAATAGTTGTGCCCCATTCCTTTTGCCAATTTTGCTCGTAGAACTGGGTCTGACAGATCTGGTTTCTTTGTAACAGCCATGTTTAAAAATCCTCCTAATTTGAATTATTGCTTGCAATTCTGAGCGAGCCCATCAATATCAATATAGATGTCAGCTCGGTTACGTAATTAATAAAAACTCCTCGGAACGGTTTACCCTCCTTTAAATGCCTAACCCGTTCGTCTTTGCGGACCGCTGATTTGTCTCCATTCAGTCAATCGCAAAGGGTAGACACCCCCCGCGTACCTGGCTTCACAATTGTTCGGCTGTCGGAGCCTTGTGGATACTATATGCAAAGCAACTGCCCCTAACCCAGCTGGACGGTTGGCCGTCGAAGGGGGAGCTGGGGATGGGGCGTGCATTGCTTGCATTGCAAGCAATGCAACCCCCTCGATGGCCTGGCCTCACAGGTGTTCCCGGGGGGGGCCTAGCCCCCCCAAGGCGTTCCGTCGGACGGGTTCGGCTGTGGGGGCGTGCATTGCTTGATTGCAAGCAATGCAACCCCCCAACTCGCTGAACGTGTTCGACATTCCGTTGGATGAGTGGTCAACGAATCCTAAGCCCACGGGGCAGAAAGCTTTGCAACTATGGGTTGGCAATGCTGCAAACGTCTGTGCTGGGCAAGAACGACGCACGGTCACAGAAGTCTTTCGCTGCCCCGTTAACTTCCAAAGAGGTTTTTCCCGGAATAGCATTTCGTCGCAAGTAGGGCTTCGCTTCGCGCCAATTTGAATTTGTGAGACCGTCTAAGGACGGAAGTGTCTTACAACGGCCCAGAGATACCTTGTTTGCGGATCATCAAAAAATGCATAAGCATAAAGACCGCAGTAAGCAACGGCAACACAAAAGTGTGAAGGCTATAGAATCGTGTCAGTGTCGATTGTCCAACACCCACGCCGCCTCGCAATAGCTCTACAAGGGTTGAGCCAACCACAGGGATCGCATCTGGCACACCGGTTACGATCTTAACAGCCCAGTACCCAACCTGGTCCCATGGAAGAGAATATCCAGTTACACCGAAAGAAACTGTGCAAACTGCCATAATAACTCCTGTAACCCAAGTCAATTCACGAGGCTTTTTAAAACCACCGGTCAGGTAAACACGGAAGACATGCAAAATCATTGCAAGAACCATCATGCTTGCCGACCAACGGTGAATCGAACGGATCAGCCAACCAAAGTTGACATCTGTCATAATGTATTGAACAGACGCAAAAGCTTCAGCCACTGTTGGACGATAATAGAAGGTCATCGCGAATCCAGTTGCTACCTGAACCAAGAAACAAGTAAAGGTAATCCCGCCCAAGCAGTAAAATATGTTTACGTGTGGCGGCACGTACTTGCTTGTAATGTCATCCGCAATTGATTGGATCTCTAAACGCTCCTCGAACCAGTCGTACACTTTGCTCATAATAGAATTTCCTTCGTCTTTGAAACATCACAATTAGTTTGAAGGGGAGGGAGCTGGCCCCCCCCCTCGATGGCCTGGCCTCACAGGTGTTCGGCGTTCCGTCGGACGGGTTGTGGGGCGTGGGGGGGGCGGAGCCCCCCCAACTGCCCCATCCCCACGAACCCCAGGGGCCCCGACATCTAATAGTACACAGGTTCTGTGCCTACAGATACGAGGATGGGTATGCCATTGCTTTCACCTTAATCTTAGCGGAAACTGCTCGCCAGGAGAACAATACGCCGGGAATCTGGGCTCTTAAGAAAATAAGAAGAAATGCCTAGCTGCACAGCAACGGCCCCACACTGGACACCCTCGTCCACTACAACGGTCAGGCCATATAGGCTTCTCTGACGTCAAGGAAAGAACTCCCAGAGCGTGAACTAATTCCTTGCAAAGGTGTGTCGCTGGCTATTGGCTCTACCCCCTCTTGGCTTGATTTGAATGTTGCCTAGTACAATTATTATAGCTTCTTGTGGCGATCTTCTCTACAAGTTCGTTATCTAACTTGCTTTGCGACGGCGGAATCGGTGCTCCTGCCTTTTGTGAAGGCGGCCCTCGCTTGTTTGCGGCCAAAGTCACATGTGTTAAGTTGTTGTTACACAACCACCTGTCCTGCCGTCGACATGTCAATTGACAAGCCTATAACTTTCAACCGCCCCTTTATCAAGTCTCGCCCTATTGATTGCGCAAAGAGTAGACTCGCTGCCACTATTTGTCTTGCATCCAACGCTCTTGTTTGATACAATACTCCACATAACCCATCTTTCTTCAGTAATCTGGCCCAATTCTGCTTGATAAACCTTACCCAATTTAAGAAACAAACATTGGGGAGGCTGGGCTGTGGGGGTAGGGGCCCCTATGCAAAGCAACCCCAGGGGCACCGCACGAAATGCAAAATGCCTGCTTAGCTCAGTTGGTTAGAGCATCCGTCTCATACGCGGATTGTCACTAGTTCAAATCTAGTAGCAGGCAGTCCATAGAAAGAAGCCTCACAGGCCTCACAGGGGTTCGGCGTTCCGTCGGACGGGTTCGGCTGTGGGAACCTTGGGGTTCGTTGGGATGGGGCAGTTGGGGGGGCGGAGCCCCCCCCCTCGATGAAGGGGTTCGGCGCTTCGCTGAACGGGTTAAAACGGCTACTCGTCTATCAAAGTTGGAGTCATATCGTCTAGGCCGTTCTGCTCCCCCAATTTGAACCTTAAAGCGCTAAGAAACAGTAACCAGTGGCACAAGGAGCCCAGCCCCATCACTTCGATTATTACAAGGATTTTGAGGACCACACCAGGCTTACGAGGGGGTTTGGTGCAGGTTGCATAGCATGCGCGACTGACACTTACACGCTTGCCAGAGCGTGAATCCATTCTCTTGCCCAATACCCATGCATAAACAAACACAAAGCAGAACGCGAATCACGAAAGTCTGAGGAAACAGCAACATGGGAGAAAAAGGGGGGACATCCCGCAAAAAGTACGTGATCACAACAACAACAATCGCAAAAACAAAGTGCAAAAACAATGGGGACAAGTTTGTGACCTAACTCTCTCTATTTTTATCTCTTCGGAATGACTGGAGTAATTCCTTAGGGTCGTGGGGGGCTTCCGCCCCCCAACTCCCTCGGTCTAGCAAGTTCAGCAGAGGGTCTAGACTAGGCATATAAGACAAGATAGGTTAGTAGTTCAACTACTGAATACCATCAGTAAGAAAATGTAGAGATGAAACTAGACAGCCAATTTCAATATATGCTTGCTGCCCGTTCCCGAACTGTACGTACACATTACTGCGTATACAGCTCTCCAGAGTTCTCATGAATCTGCTTGCTAATATAACGAAGATGTGTTGGAAACTAATAAATCGAAGATGTGTTGGAAACTACTAATTTAGTTTGCCTTGTTAAACTTGTTTCTGTTTTGCAAATCTGTCCTGATATCGTAGTGAGAGGAGGGATCTTATACTTTCAGGGCATCTCTGGTTGTCTATCTGGAAGTCAGAACACCAATACGGAGTGTCTCAACCAATTTCATCCATTTCAGCCATGGCTGTGTCGAACTTGTCAGAGTAAAACCTTTTGAGTTGGGTAACCGCGTTCCCTGGGGTGTCATATTTCTTAGCGATATCGAATATATCGTTACAGAATGATTTTGCAAATTGTCGTGGTGTAAAATCAGGTGTACATAATCTGAGTTGTTTGTTGCTGGTTTGTGATTCAAATGTCGTGTCGGAAACTACTACTTTGATATTCACTCGTTTGCTTGAGTTGATTCCTCCTAGTTGATAAGCTAGGAAGATGCCTGTGATGGCAATAGCTTCCAAATCGTTTGGCCATGCCGGTTCGCCGTAGTACTAGAAAGCGACCTCCTCGGACACAAGTCACACATACAAATCAACAAGGCTGGCTAGGGTTACCTGGATGTCTAAATTGCCGACAATCAAAGACTAGCACTTCATGTGCCACCTATGGGCAGAAGAGATGCGGAAGGCTCGCAAGAGCGAAGGCGGAGCAAGAGTTATCGGAAACATTAATGTTTCTTATCAAGGTTGTACCTTCTCAGCTAACCGCCTTGAGAAGCGACAAGCTCCTAATACAGAAGCATTTTATTTCAACAGTCTCCTCGCAAGCCTGACCTCATAAACCTCGCAGGCCTGGCCATTGAAGGCGCAGTTGCTTTGCATGGGTTAGGCCTCACAGGGGGTTGCATTGCTTGCATTGCAAGCAATGCACGGTCCAGCCCCCCCCTCGAGGGCCTGGCCTCACAGGTGTTCGGCGTTCCGTCGGACGGGTGGCCCACGAACCCCACGCCCCACAACCCGTGCATTGCAAGCAATGCAAGGCGATCAAGGGCCCTCCCCTAACCCCAAGGTCCCTACAGCCGAACAGCTGTGAGGCGTTCGAGCCCCAGGCCAAAAAGCCACCATTCTAGTTCATTGCTCAGCGTGTGCACTGGAATCCGGGAGCGCAACTGACAGGGAGATAGCAGATACGGGAGAGAGAGAAAGCAGACGGCGAAGCGGCAAAGGGCGCGCACATCTCTTTATGATTGCGCCTATTAATTGATACGCCTTAGCTGCCAACCTTAAAGGCTTCAACAAAAAAGCCTAGTAACAGACCAATTTTGAAGCTATTGACAATGCGGTAGATCACCTCTCTATTCACTATGGCCGCATTGGAAGTAAGTTGCCGAGATCTCCCCCCTCGTTGGCCTGGCCTCACAGGGGTTCGGCGTATCGCTGAACGGGTTCGTTGGCCACCCCCGGCCATCGAGGGGGTGGCCATCGAACCTCTAAGTGGATGGTATGTCGAGTAATTTGTAATTTCTACGAAGAGCAGAATTCCAAGAATAACAAAACCATCCCAAGAAACGGCGTCGCGAAGCACATTTAAAAATGTACCGAAGATGTTAGCTAATAGAAATCCAAATAGCAGTGAGAACAGAATTAACGAGAAGGAGTCCCGAAAAGGCCTGATTCGATTTTGAAATGACAGAGCAACTTGTCTCAAAAGAGATGCTACCCGAGGGTTGTTTGCCATAGTCTAGAACATAAACAATTTTTGCTTCTAAAGGCATTGGCACTGCTAGCTACCCCATAACCCATAATGAATGCAACCTAAAGGTTGCTGGAAAAACCCATCTGACAAAACACCGAACACGTTCAGCAAAACGCCGAAGGGAGGGCTGGGGATGGGGCCCCCCCTCGATGGCCTGACCTCACAGGTGTTCCCGGGGTTGCATTGCTTCGCAATGCACGCCTAGCCCCCCCAAGGCGTTCCGTCGGACGGGTGGCCCACGAACCCCAGGGCCCCCACAGTGCATTGCTTGCATTGCAAGCAATGCAACCCCCTGTGAGGCCCGTCCACTGAGAAAGATGGGGCCCATTCAGCAATTGGGGGGTTGCATTGCTTGCAATGCAAGCAATGCACGCCCCCACAGCCGAACTGTAGTGAGACCTGTGCCTATGAGGCTTGTGAAGCGTTATGAGCCGAAGGCCTTCTTGCTGAATAGATATCTTTCGAGACTCCAGGTTGTTCCTTTATGAGGCTTTGGGGCCTTGCCTAGTAATGCGAACAAGGAGATGTCCCTTAATTGAATTTCTATGCTTTAATTCGTCAAATCTGTTTGCCCTCGGTCAGACTCGAACTGACACGCCAGAGGCGCTAGATCCTAAGTCTAGTGCGTCTACCAATTCCGCCACGAGGGCCTGCAAACTACTTGTCTTTTTTGACAGAGGCCATCGACCTGCAATTATATCTCCCCCGACCTCTCAGTGTCAAGCCAGGATTAGGTGTCATCAGCGCCAAAATCCTTGGTCGAGATAAAGCGGAGTGGCGGCGCATTTTTAATGCAGAGGGGGGGGCTAGACCGTGGGGGTAGGGGCCCCCATGCGAAGCAACCCCACGGCACACACTTTTCTCTTAATCAACGTAACTCATCTACCCATACCAGGATATACGCCCCAAACGGAGCGGAATTTGTAAATGTAAGCATAGGTAGCAACACTATTGATCTAATCCCGGAAGAGTAAACAGTATGTGCAATTTAAGGTGATTTAGGATGGTCTTCCTCCCGAATCCCTCCATTCCAGCCAGACACTTAGACCGTTCTTAACGTGACTAGAAGCGGGCTATTATGTTAAGAAAAGTTTTAACTGATTCTTGTGGTTGCATTGCAAGCAATGCACGGGCTGGGCCCCCCCTCGATGGCCTGGCCTCACAGGTGTTCCCGGGGGGGGCCTAGCCCCCCCAAGGCGTTCCGTCGGACGGGTTGTGGGGCGTGGGGTTCGTGGGCCACCCCCGGCCATCGAGGGGGGGGCCCAGCCCCCCCAACTGCCCCATCCCCACGAACCCCAGGGGCTCGTAATCTTAGCAAAATTTGGTTTAACCTTTCCCGCCTCTGCATCACAAGACATTGTATCAGTGAGGCAAACAATTCTATGTCTATGTCATTTTTTAGCTCTGTTATAAATATGAAGAGTTGGTTTTGCTGGACCTTTCAGCATCGCCACCTTATCAGGCAGGCTTCGCATGTGTAATCGGCCTCCTACGCGTTCGTCGATTTGACAAGTGGGTTCAGAAAAACCCTGAATAAACGGTTATGAGGATTTTCTTACCAATTCAACTTAAAAAGCCACTTCAATTGAGTTAAATCGACAATTATCGACTTAATAGTGGGTGTTCGTTGCGCGCTGTTTTATCTATACAGCCGACCTCCCAGGCCTTACAGGTGTTCAGCGGAAGGCCGAACACCTGTAAGGCCTGGGAGGCCAAAGCAAAACATCCAAAGTCGGACCGACCTATTAGATTGACCAGCCCCTTACCGGCAGGCCGGCGGGAGGGGTCTCTCTATTTAGGCAAGTGACTCTGCAAGCTTATTACAGTTTGTCAATTGTTTCGAATTCGAACTTGATTTCTTTCCAAACTTCACAAGCTGCAGCAAGCTCTGGGCTCCACTTGCAAGCTGCGCGGATTACGTCACCACCCTCACGAGCAAGGTCACGGCCTTCGTTGCGGGCTTGTATACACGCTTCAAGCGCTACACGGTTTGCTGCTGCACCAGGCGCATTACCCCATGGGTGACCAAGAGTACCACCACCAAACTGTAAGCAAGCGTCATCTCCGAAGATTTCTACCAGTGCAGGCATGTGCCATACGTGGATACCACCTGAAGCTACTGGCATAACACCAGGAAGAGATACCCAGTCTTGAGTGAAGTAGATGCCTCGGCTTCTGTCTTTCTCAATGTAGTCGTCACGCATTAGGTCAACGAAACCTAGGGTTACTTCACGTTCTCCCTCAAGTTTACCTACAACGGTACCTGAGTGAAGGTGGTCACCACCAGACAAACGAAGAGCTTTCGCAAGAACACGGAAGTGCATACCGTGGTTACGTTGACGGTCAATAACAGCGTGCATCGCACGGTGAATGTGAAGCAAAAGGCTGTTGTCACGGCAGTAGTGTGCCAATGAAGTGTTAGCAGTGAAACCACCAGTTAGGTAGTCATGCATAATGATTGGAACACCAAAGTCTTTCGCAGACTCAGCACGTTTTAGCATCTCTTCACAAGTACCAGCAGTCGCGTTTAGGTAGTGACCTTTAACCTCACCTGTCTCAGCTTGAGCTTTGTAGATAGCTTCTGAAACGAAAAGGAAACGGTCTCTCCAACGCATAAATGGTTGTGAGTTTACGTTCTCGTCGTCTTTCGTAAAATCTAAGCCACCACGTAAACATTCGTACACTGCACGCCCGTAGTTCTTAGCAGAAAGACCTAGTTTTGGCTTGATGGTGCAACCTAACAAAGAACGGCCGTACTTGTTTAGTTTGTCACGCTCAACCTGGATACCGTGAGGCGGTCCTTGGAAGGTTTTGACGTAAGCAGGTGGGATGCGAAGGTCTTCAAGACGCAATGCACGAAGTGCTTTGAAACCGAAAACGTTCCCTACAATAGATGTAAACAAGTTTGTAACTGATCCCTCTTCAAAAAGATCTAGCGGGTATGCAACATATGCGATGTATTGGTTGTCTTCACCAGGAACCGGCTCGATGTCATAGCAACGACCTTTGTATCTGTCAAGACTAGTCAAACCATCAGTCCAAACTGTAGTCCAAGTACCAGTTGACGATTCTGCTGCAACCGCTGCACCGCACTCTTCTGGCGGAACACCTGGTTGAGGTGTCATACGGAAAGCAGCCAAGATGTCTGTTTCCTTTACTTGGTAATCTGGAGTGTAGTAGGTTAATCGGTAATCTTTAACACCTGCTTTGAAGCCAGCACCTGTTTTAGTTTCAGTTTGTGGAGCCATTTGTCACACATCAGTTTAAGTTTTTGACGATCATACAGTCTACCCGTTTCTTTGTGTTGGGGTTCGAAGGGATGGGGCAGTTGGGGGGGCTCCGCCCCCCCACGCCCCACAACCCCCGGCCAACGAGGGGGTTCGTTGGGATGGGGGGTTGCATTGCTTACAATCAAGCAATGCACGCCCCCACAGCCCGTCCGACGGAACGCCTTGGGGTTCGATGGCCACCCGTCCGACGGAACGCCTTGGGGGGGGCTGGGCGTGCATTGCGAAGCAATGCAACCCCGGGAACACCTGTGAGGCCAGGCCATCGAGGGGGGAGAGGTCGTGGGGTAGGGGAGGGATCCCTCCCCCAACCCCTCTCACTTCGTGGAGGGGCGCATGCAAAGCAACTCCCCCATCTCCTTATTTCCGCCTCGCAGGCCTTATCAGGAGCCCCAGCCGTTGAAATTCGTTCAGCTATGGTTCGCAAGCTTAAGCAATTGCCTCAAGAGAACTTGCGGGAACTGCCAGCTATTTAAATAGTATCACTAGTTGATCTTAACCTATCCTTGTTAAAAAAGGGAAACTCATAACCTACTCTTGTAGGGCGGGCAACTCGGTTGGTAGGGCCCATTCAGCTAATTAGGAGCAGTTGCTTTCCATGTGCCCCTCCACGAAGTGAGAGGGGTTTGGCATTCGGTTACACCTTACGTGAATAGAACTCAACAACCAGAAGCTCATTTAATTTTAAGCCAACGGATTGACGATCGATGTTTGCCGTTACTGTCCCAGTTAGGGTCTCTTTGGTGAAGGTCAAGTGAGGTGGAACAGATGATCGGCCCGATTCTTCCATAAAACGGGTCACCAGTTCACGAGATTGTTTTCTTTGTTGAATGGAAACGGTATCCTTTCCCCTGCATTGGTAACTTGGAATAGTTGCCTTTTGATTATTTACAAGAACATGACCATGCCGAATTAATTGGCGCGCAGCAGCAATGGTTGGCGCAAGGCCTAAGCGGAAAACTGTGTTGTCAAGACGCATCTCAAGCAATTGGAGCAATATCTCGCCTGTTGACCCTTTGACACGACGAGCTTCTCGTACATAACGAATAAGCTGTGATTCTGTAATGCCATAATTGAAGCGCAACTTCTGCTTCTCCTGAAGCCGTATCCCATATTGGGACAATTTCTTTGGTGCCTTGCCATGTTGGCCGGGTGGGGCCTGTTTCTTGGGTGTTTTTGGTGTAAACCCTGGCAGTTCCCCGAGCCGACGGACAACACGCAGGCGTGGACCACGATATCTAGACATAGTTGCGTTGTATCTCGTAATAAATAAATTGCTTCTCTTTGAAGTTCATCTCTCGTCAAGGGAGTTCGATGGGATGGGGCAGTTGGGGGTTGCTTCGCAGGCGCCCCTCTCACTTCGTGGAGGGGTTGGGGGAGTTGGGGGTTGCTTCGCATGCGCCCCTCCACGAAGTGAGAGGGGTTGGGGGAGGGGCCCCTACCCCTACCCCCACGCAGAGCCCCCCCCCTCGATGGCCTGGCCTCACAGGTGTTCGGCGTTCCGTCGGACGGGTGGCCCACGAACCCCACGCCCCTACCCGTTCAGCGCTACGCCGAAGGAGGGGCAGGGCCCGTGCATTGCTTGCATTGCAAGCAATGCAACCCCCTGTGAGGCCTACCCCCACGCAGAGCCCCCCCCCTCGATGGCCTGGCCTCACAGGTGTTCCCGGGGTTGCATTGCTTCGCAATGCACGCCCAGCCCCCCCAAGGCGTTCCGTCGGACGGGTGGCCCACGAACCCCAAGGCCCCAAAGGCCGATGAGGGTGCTTCATCATGTGCGAGCCGGTTAGGGAAGAGTCTACCAACCTCCGAGCACCGGGACCAGACAGGTCGGTGGTTGGATGCTCGGGCATCTGTTAATGTGTGTTTTCATTACCATGTCACTTTATAAGGATATCACATGTGAAACCACAAACACAAGAATTGTTGAATTGGGCCGGCACAACGGCATTCCTCGAAGGGGCCCGTATAGTCAGAAGCATTGAAAGAATTCAAAACGTAGAATAGCTCTATTTCGCCTGTCCTCTATGTGATAAGGCGAGGAGGCGGAGGTGAAACATGGCTAAGGCGGGCGTTAAGGAATTGTAAACAACTTTTTTTGCCCATATGCAAACAACTGCTTCTTGAGCGCTAAGGTTTCTTGTTGTATTAGGGCATAAACAAAACACTTCGGGGGTTCGATGGGATGGGGCAAGAGCCCCACAACCCGTGCATTGCAAGCAATGCAAGGCCAACGAAGGCCTCACAGGTGTTCGGCTGTGGGGGCGTGCATTGCTTGATTGCAAGCAATGCAACCCCCCAACCGCTGGACGGATTCGATGGGATGGGGACGGGGGCCAACTGCCCCTAACCCAATCAGATGATTCGGTGTTTCGCTGAACCTATGGGCCTCCGCCTTTTCGAGGCCTGAAAGGCCTTGTGATGCTAGATAGGCCCAAGGCCAGAAAGAGCTTACGGCAACTTGAAATAAGAAGGAGTGCCTGAAAGCACCTGGTGCACCCCGTGGCCTGATGTATGGCTTTCGGGTAGAGCCAACGTATCAGGCTACGTGTGACAAACAATCAAAGATGATTGGAAGTGGCAAGATTTTGCATTGCGCGCGGGAGGCCTCAAATAAGGAATACCTGCAGCATCGAGATCTGCAAGGTATTATGCGATCTCTTCCTTTTCAATGTAAAGGAACAATGATGCCATAGCAATAGCTGGGAACACAAGCCCCACTAGCGGAACTAGAACAGATGGTAAATAAGCAGCAGCCATAAAAAAACTCCTTGTGAGAAATTGTTGTGGAAAAAGCCCCCTGCCTCCTCGATGGCCTGGCCTCACAGGCGATTGCATTGCTTGCAATGCAAGCAATGCACGGGTTCGTTAGTGGGGGCCTTTGCTAAGGGGAAGGGGACTATTCAGCTAAACACCCCTCAAGGCCTGCCCACTCAACAGAGCACCAGACCTTGAGAGGGTTGAAAGGCCACGCACATTTAGTGGCCCTCTATTGGCCGGACCCCCTACGGCATGCTGTCGCCGTTTTCTACCTGCGATACGCGTTTGCCTTAAGCAGCAGGCAGTTAAGAGCCACCAATTGCCAACCTTCAACCGAACCGAAGCCTTAAGGATCACTTAATTATAAGCCCTACCGGATTACCCCTTTAACAGCAGCAAGCTCCACATATAAAGGTCTTGCATTACGTTGCTAAAATGATGTCTCCAACCTCGGCGTAGATGAAAACTAGCTAAAGTGGCGTGTACGAGACTTGCAGATATCTGTATTATACCATGTTCTCCAAAAAATATTCGACACGATTCCTTATTCTGCATTCTGCCCTAAGCGCCACGGCGTAGGGTCTATTTTGGACAAAAAAAAATGAGCGAAGCCTTATTCTCCCCGCTTTCTGCGAGTTAGATGTCAAAATTGCTGCCTCTTCAAGCGAATTTTGACCCCCATACCACTCCCCATTAGTGCGGATCTAATCGTACAGGGGTTCGTTGGGATGGGGCAGTTGGGGGGGCGGAGCCCCCCCCCTCGATGGTCTGGCCTCACAGGTGTTCGGCGTTCCGTCGGACGGGCTGTGGGTGTGGGTGTGGGGGCCCCTGCCCCCATCCCCCTGCCCCCATCCCCCTGCCCCCATCCCAACGAATCCCTGTCGAATCCTCCATTAATCGTGCAGTAGTGTGTCGAAAGCCCACTATCGGAGTTGAACCGATAACATTCGGTTTACAAAACCGATACTCTGCCAATTGAGTTAAGCGGGCTGAAAGGACTTACTTTGCTCCACGCCACTCCAGTCTTCTATTAAAGGGAATTGGGGCTTCAATCCTTGTTAAGGGGGGGTGGGCCATCCAATAATGGTGCACCATCCCTTGAGAAGTAAACAACCACCTAATATCACGGCTGGTTCAGCTCTAGCACAAGGTGCGCTTAATTTTTAGACAGGTGGGGCAGCACTTCCAATTGTACCACAACAGAATTGTAAACGCAATAATCAGTAATAATTTCTTACCTGATTTTCATGTTGCTCCATAGGCACCAGCCGGGTCCGTTCAGCGAGTTGGGGGCAGTTGCTTTGCATGCGCCCCTCCACGAAGTGAGAGGGGTTGGGGGAGTTGGGGGTTGCTTCCCATGCGCCCCTCCACGAAGTGAGAGGGGTTGGGGGAGTTGGGGGTTGCTTCACATGCGCCCCTCCACGAAGTGAGAGGGGTTGGGGGAGGGGCCCCTACCCCTACCCCCACGCAGAGCCCCCCCCTACCCTGCCCCCCTCGATGGCCTTGCATCCCGAAGGGATGCACGGGTGGCCAACGAACCCCAAGGCCCCCACAGCCGAACCCCTGTGAGGCCTGGGAGGCCCTGTAAGGCCTGGGAGTCCCTGTGAGGCCTGCACCCGCGAAGTCTCCCTGTCCAAAACTTTTGTAGGACTACCACCAACAGAGTGGCTTGGGCTCTGAAATTGGGTGAGAAAACCTAGCCAAGGCAGAATTGATTGCCTTAGACGGAAGGGAACCCTGGGCACTATCTTGCATTGCCGTGAATTACCTGTGGGGTTCCGCCTCCTCATCCCCTCTGGCTAAAATCTTAATAGTTTAGTTTTGGGGTTAAGCGTGTCCCCTTACCAATTCTATCCCGCAAATAATACAATTTTGCTTTCCGAACCTTTGCACGTCTAAGGATTTCAATCTTCTTAATTAAGGGGGAATGAATGACAAAAACACGCTCCACCCCAACTCCTTGAAAGACCCTGCGGACAGTAACAGTTGTGTGAACCCCTGCTCGATGTTGTGCAATTACCGTTCCTTCGTAGGGTTGTACACGTTCCTTGTTCCCCTCTTGGATCAAAACCCCTACTTTAACTGTGTCACCAATTGATATTTCGGGCAAACCCTGCTTAGCAAGGGTTGCCTCGACAGCTTCTACTAATTCTTTAAGTTTCATAAGCTTACAGCTTCATCCCTTTTCAATTTTATTAGTTAATACCGTCGTCAGCCCAAAGAGCTGTTGATAACTCGGCCTTGCCTAACGAAACCCATTCGACGGAGTCTTCTTTCTCCCTCGCTGGCCTTGCATTGCAAGCAAGGCAAGGCCAGCGAAGGCCTCACAGGTGTTCGGCTGAAGGGGCGTGCATTGCTTGATTGCAAGCAATGCAACCCCCTAACCCAGTCGGACGGGTAATAAGTTGCATGGGGAAGTTCCGGGCCTAGAGAACCTCTATCGAAGCCTTGCCCATCACGAAGCAAATACCAGCCGGTATTGCGTTACTGCAAGATTGTGGCAACTAGCCCAGCGCCAACAGTGCGTCCCCCTTCCCGGATTGCAAATCGCATTCCCTTCTCGATTGCAATAGGCTGAATAAGCTCAACAATCATCTTGATCCTATCGCCAGGCATTACCATTTGTGTCGCACTTCCATCATCAGCACGGAAAGATTCGATCTTTCCAGTCACGTCAGTTGTACGAACATAAAATTGAGGCCGATATCCTGGGAAGAAAGGGGTGTGTCTTCCGCCCTCCTCTTTCTTTAGCACATACACTTGAGCCTCGAATTTTGTATGTGGCGTGATGCTTCCAGGCTTGGCTAATACCATTCCACGTTCTACGTCAGTCTTCTGTATTCCGCGTAAAAGAACACCAACGTTGTCCCCCGCAACGCTTTCCTCAAGCGTCTTCTGGAACATCTCTAGACCAGTTACTGTTGTTGCACGCGTTGTCGCAAGACCCACGAGCTCCACAGATTCACCCACCTTGACTGCTCCTCTCTCTACACGGCCAGTCGCTACAGTGCCGCGTCCCGTGATTGAGAAGACATCCTCAACCGCCATAAGGAACGGTTTGTCTGTCTCCCGTTCTGGTGTAGGGATGTAGCTGTCTACTTGTCGCATCAGCTCGTATATTTTGTCTACCCATTTGTTCTCACCCGCCTTTAGCTCCGGGTTCTCGGTTAAGGCCTCTAGCGCCAAGAGAGCCGATCCAGCTACAATTGGTATCTCATCGCCAGGGAATTCGTAATTGTCCAAGGTTTCGCGAACTTCAAGCTCTACCAGCTCTAACAACTCTTCGTCATCAACCTGGTCTTCCTTGTTCAAGAAGACTACTACGTTAGGCACACCAACCTGCTTCGCCAACAGAATGTGTTCCTTGGTTTGCGGCATTGGCCCATCAGCTCCTGAAACAACCAGGATGGCACCGTCCATTTGCGCTGCACCTGTAATCATATTCTTTACATAGTCGGCATGCCCTGGACAGTCAACGTGCGCATAGTGCCGGTTCTCAGTCTCGTACTCTACATGGGCAGTGTTGATAGTGATGCCTCGTGCCTTCTCTTCTGGAGCTGAATCGATGTCATCGTATTTTCTGCCTTTACCGCCACCTTGCGAGGCCAACGCCATTGTAATGGCAGCAGTTAAGGTCGTTTTTCCGTGGTCAACATGGCCAATGGTACCAATGTTTACATGAGGCTTCTTCCGTTCAAATTTTCCACGTGCCATAAAGATTAGATTCCTTCTGTTTTCAAAAAGTTAAAGTGTATGGTATTTGATTTTGATTTGTGACAAAGGCCCTTCCGGCCCAGCCGCTACGCCCGTTAGACACAGGGTTGGATGAGCTTCTAGAATCTGCTTGTTGCAAATGCCTTGTTTGCCTCGGCCATACGATTGACCTCGTCTTTTTTTCTGATTGCGTTCCCCATGTTCTTTGAAGCATCTAAAAATTCATTCGTCAACTTCGAGATCATGGTTCGGCCAGATCGATTTCGACATGACGCAATTATCCAACGAATTGCAAGAGCAGTTCCACGCTCTGGGCTCACCGGAACCGGCACCTGATAGGTTGCGCCACCCCGACGCTTTGCCTTGACTTCAACAAGCGGTGTCACGTTCCGAATAGCTTGTTCTACCACAGAAACTGGGTCTTTCTGAGTAATTTCACCTACCTCTTTCATCGAAGAGTAACATATTCTATATGCCAGGGGTTTCTTCCCCTTCCTCATCAGATGATTTGTGATCATCTCGATCAGGTGGTTCTGGTAAATAGGGTCTGGCAACAAAACCTTCTTTTTAGCGGCGCGTCGACGGGCCATATTTTAGGAATCCTCCATTGTTGATAATTTTTTTTAATCGCGAAGTTTGGTAAAAGGCTAAGGGCCCTTGGGTCCTTAGCCACACGAGGGGGTTCGAAGACCACCCTTCAACAAATTGGGGTTTGTTGGAATGGGGTTCGTTGGGATGGGGGCAGGGGGATGGGGGCAGGGGGATGGGGGCAGGGGCCCCCACACCCACACCCACAGCCCGTCCGACGGAACGCCGAAGGGGTGGGGTGCTGGGCCGTGGGGGTAAAAACCCCCATGCAAAGCAACCCGTTCAGCGAGTTGGGGGGGCCCCTGCCCCCATCCCATCGAACCCGTGCATTGCAAGCAATGCAAGGCCATCGAGGGAGAAGGGCCCCCATGCCACAGCCCTGACCTTGGCCTCGCCTCACAGAGGCTGTGGAGCTCTCCCCCCAACCGTCTGGCGTTCCGCCGAGTAGCTCGGAGGCCTGTGGGGCCAGTGAAGCTCTAGAAGGTCACTGATTCGCCTATCTTACAACACATTGAGAAGCGTGTGTATCTCACGAGCAGATAGTTACGGTTTCGGACGCTTTACCCCATATTTTGAACGACTCTGAGTGCGGTTCTTTACGGCAGCTGTGTCTAACGTCCCCCGCACAATGTGATAACGCACACCTGGGAGATCTTTCACCCTACCGCCGCGGACCAAAACAACCGAATGTTCCTGCAAGTTGTGACCGATTCCCGGTATGTAAGCGGTCACCTCAAAGCCCGTGGTTAGGCGCACCCGCGCCACCTTGCGCAACGCTGAATTGGGTTTCTTTGGGGTAGTTGTGTAAACCCGGATACAAACACCTCTTCTTTGTGGGCAAGATTTCAACGCCGGTGATTTTGTTTTTCTTGATATCTCCTTCCTAGCCGTTCGGACTAATTGTTGAATAGTTGGCATCTTTTCATTTCTCTTGTAATATGGAATAATGAGGCTTTCTTGGCTGCGGTCCTTCCTTGAATACGTGGCATAGAACCTCTTTGCGCTGCACTCAACCATTAATCTTTAACTTGTACGGTTGGTACCCTTCAACAGCGGGGCACCAGGGTTGTCTAATAGCAGGCCGTGGGTTTTTAGCCTCACAGGGGGTTGCATTGCTTGCACTGCAAGCAATGCACGGGCCCTGCCCCTCCTTCGGCGTTTCGCTGAACGAGTTCAAAAGACACTGGCACGGATTTCGAAAGCCACCCGCGCAACGAGTTAGGGGCAGTTGCTTTGCATGGGGTGTGGGGTTCGTGGGGATGGGGCAGTTGGGGGGGCTCCGCCCCCCCACGCCCCACAACCCGTCCGACGGAACGCCGAACACCTGTGAGGCCAGGCCATCGAGGGGGGGGCTTCGCCCCCCCAACTGCCCCCAAGGACCCTACAGCCCAGCACCTGTGAGGTCAGCGCGGGAACGGATTGAGAAAGGATTTGAGGCTAAATCAGCTAAGGGCATCCTTACTTCCCGACTCTAATAAGACAATTTTTATTGTTCCCAATACAATTCATAGAATATCATATATCAGCATTTGAAACAAATACCCAATCTTCCGATTACCCCAACAGAAGCTTGTGCTAGTGGGTTGTCCCGTCGAGTTTGAAATGACTTACAAAATCTATATCTATTATCTATTTATTAGGCCTCACAGGCCTCACAGGCCTCACAGAGGTTCGGCGTTCCGTCGGACGGGTTCGGCGTATCGCTGAACGGGTGTACCTGATTGCTAACTGCCAAAGGTGGCAACTTCCTGTAAATCTGTAATCAAGCTACAAAGTTTGACAGAGCGAGAATTGGTGACTCTCCGCAAGTCCTCTAAAAAGGTCAGCCGTTACGTGAGAAGAGGGAAAGGTCTATTGCTTCTTCTTACAATCGGCACATCTCCTCCAATCAGGGTTATCAAGCTCTAAAAGGCTGTGAAATGCTCTGAGGTTGGGAGTTTCGAGGGACGTGGGGTTTGTTGGGATGGGGGCAGGGGGATGGGGGCAGGGGCCCCCACACCCACAGCCCGTCCGACTGGGTTAGGGGCAAGCGTCCCTACAGCCGAACACCGGTGAGGCCAGGCCTGTGCTCCAACTCGCTGAACAGGCGGTCTTCGAGCTCTATCCCAGCCAACGAGGGGGCCCATACTCCCCTTATGAGGTCTTCTCAGACCTTGAAGAGCCAAATAGGCTTATCAATCCTATGGAAATGCTTGCCCCACTTTTGCACAGAACATGAAGGATTAATGCCTCTGTTAGCCGGCCTCGCGAGGGGGGAAATGGGAGATGGGTAATCCCTTTCACCTCACCTTAGAACGAAAATACTAGTGGATCTGGGAAGAACCTGTTTATTTCAATTAACAACCCTGCGGTAAATGTAAACCATATCAGGGCAACAACCGGCGCAGTAGATAGATAAGTAGTAAAGTTTTTCATCCTGGGGTTTAGACTAATGTTTCTGTGTGCTTGCCAAAATCTCTTACAAAATCAGATTGCAAAAAACCGAATAGACAGAAAAAGCAAAAGCTGACAGGGCCTGCACTCTTTTAAGGTTGCAAGATGCGAGGAAACCAAGAGACATTATCAATTGATAAAACTATGGAGTGCTCCATTTCTGCACCAAAATGGGGAAGCTGGGGCTCGTTCTGAGGCTATCTTGCAGCAAGCTTTCCTTTCGTTCAATGCGGAATGGGGGGGCGAAGCCCCTCCATGAATTGGCCCCCAAGCCGTTGCAGGGAAGGTAATTAGCTATTTTGACTCAAAAACCTCTCAATTCTTCCTTGAATTGGCTAGCGGTCAAGGCGAGATACACCTGCTGCCTTTAGTGAGCCTCCCCGACTTTTACGGGGCTTTACGGAATGTATTGACACCCGTTCAGCAATTGGGGGGTTGCATTGCTTGCAATCAAGCAATGCACGCCCCCACAGCCGAGAGGCCTTTGTGGGACGGGTGTGCTCTGCCAAGTGGGCCGGCTGCCCTCCAAGCCTACAACCTGTCGTTTCTGTTTTGTGTCTCTTTAACTCTTTATTATAAAGCCAATGGTCGAAAGAAGCCATCTTTTTACAAAGACGGCGTCAAACAAAGACGGCGTCAATAAGAGGGCGAGGACAAACTGGGCGCCCACGAATGTGGCCGAGTGGGATTTCGAAAGCCTCCCATAAGATAACACATCGGATTACGAAGCAAGGCAATCGTTAATGCACAACCCCCTACGAACGGGCCCGGTCTACGCGACGTCTTTAGGGTTCAATCGCTACCCACTAATCGATACATCTCACACGCCTCGCAAATTCGGACAGTTGCTGTGCATGGGTTGCGGGAAGAGGCCCCACAGCCCCTTCAGCAAAACGCCGAACCCTTCAGCAAAACGTCGAAGGGGGGGGGGGCTGGGCCGGGCATTGCTTGCATTGCAAGCAATGCAACCCTCTGTGAGGCCTGTGAGGCCTGGGAGGCCAAGGCCCCTCCCGTCGAGTATGTGTGAGGCATATCTCAATGAGGTCCGGTCAACGAGGGGGTCTGTTGAATTGCGAAATGAGGTTATCATGGAGGGGCTTCGCCCCCCCATTCCGCATTTCTCATAAATAAAAATCTCTTAATTTGTGATCTTAATCTAGACAAATTAAGGCTATCCCCCTATTGCAGCTATTCACACCCTGTAGGACTTGAACCTACGGCATCAGGTTTTGGAAACCTGCGTTCTACCAACTGAACTAAAGGTGTTTGGCTAAAGGGCCTTGGGGCTAGGAGCTAGGATAAGGGGTCCTCCCCCCTCGATGGCCTTGCATTGCTTGCAATGCACGGGTTCGATGGGATGGGGGCAGGGGGATGGGGGCAGGGGCCCCCACACCCACAACCCGTTCAGCGAGTTGGGGGGGTTGCATTGCAAGCAATGCAACCCCCTGTGAGGCCAACCCATGCAAAGCAACTGTCCCAATTGGTCGGATTGCTCCGAACCCGTCGGGACAGATGCCCGAGGTTTTGCCAATCGGTTGAGGCCATACTGACGAGGGGGCTGCGGAGCCCCCTTCTGTAAAGCCTACGAGGGAATGGGGACCATTGAGATGGTGTAGGGATGACAGGATTTGAACCTGCGACCTCCTGTTCCCAAAACAGGAGCGCTACCAAGCTGCGCTACATCCCTTGTTTTCTTCCTCACCTCTACACTTTACACCTTTAGGTCAAGTTTTGCAACCCTTCTATCTCTTT